TTACTTATATTGATAAATTTCTATTATAAATAGAAATTATAAATAAAGTACAAAAAGAAATTCTTACTTTAATCTCTAATATTTTGACTTTAATCTCTAATCAAGAACGTGTAATAGGACGTCTTCGATTGTTTCATAGAGCCAATCGGAGACGTAGATCAAATGGGAAAAGTGGGAAAGAAAGAAATAAGGGTATGCGGTAGATAGTGATCTATCTTGATTCTAGATTTTTATACTTTTTTTTTAATAAAATGAGGGGCACCAAAAGAAAGAATAGGTTTTATTATTACTACATGTTAGCCTTTTGATACTTCAAAAGGCTGTCCCGCGTATTTTGCTGGTGCTTAATGTTTTCCGATTATACCAGAAATCTTATAATTATAAGAACGTGTTATAATTGGATTTATTGGATTGTTTTATCAACAGTGTTGGGTCAGAAACCCCCGTTGACTCTGCGCCAGTGATTTTTTTATTATTAGTGAACAATTAGTGAACAATAATTGAATAATTCCTTCATATTCATAGAGATAGAGGACATAATTCACATGGATATAGTAAGTCTCGCTTGGGCTGCTGTAATGGTAGTCTTTACATTTTCCCTGTCACTTGTAGTATGGGGCAGAAGTGGACTCTAGAAGTACTGCTAATTGAATTTAGGAACCAAACTGTATCAATTTTTTTTATAGATCTTCCTGCAAAGCCTTTTTTTATTTTAATTTCACTATTTAAATGAAAATTCCATTTTGAAATGGAAATAAAAAACATCTTCATTTCGAAACGGTATTTGATTCTAGTGGAGTAATGGATTTTATGAATAATATATGAACTCTTTCAATCAAACAAATATTTCAATTATTCCCATGTTTGTATTTCGAAAGGAATACAAATGGTAGGAAATTGATTCCAACCGTATTCTTCATAACTTTTCTATTTCGATGAACCGACTCTTCCCAAAGTTATATATGGGAAATGGGAAAGAACGGAACCTTTTTTAATTGTTTTTTTTTTTTTTCTTTTACTGTTCAAAGAGAAAAGAAATCTGTTATTACATGGATACACATTTTTTATGGGAAACAACATAGTGGTTGTCCAACGAGATACTACAACTCCACATAATAAAATATTGTCTTGGGAGAGTCACATATTGCGCACTTACCGCTTGTTTTATTATGTGGTTTATTATTTTATAAATATAAATTTGATTTATGCTGGGCTTGCTTTATTGAACTCATTTCATATCATGGTTCAAACGTTAAAAATCGGTGAGGTTTACTAATCCTTTTCGAAATCCGAAGAAGTTCCCACGGAACCCCCCGGAACCTCTGTCAACTGCTCAATCAATTACTTCTTTGTCGGAATGCTAACAAACAGATTACTTGCTTTTATTTTATCCATACCCTTTTTTCCTTTCCTTCATTGGTTTTTTTCTTTCTTTCAATGTATATCGGAATTCATATTAAAAATAATCCGAAATACAGGAATTAGAGTCGTACGAATAAGAGTTGTCTTTCGATTACTTCCGATTATTAATTGGAATCAACACAAATTAAATAGAACTAGATGAAGAAATAGAATTGGGACACGACACTATGTAATTTATATATGGAATTGATATCTATATATATGAAGATAATAATGTAGATTGATATATATTAAATTAACCTGTATCTTCAGACAGTAAACTTTATACAGTACAATGACAATACTAGATAGTATGGTAGAAAGAAAAATATGAATCTTTCTTTCTACCATACTATCGTCTCTCATAGAATACTGCTGATTCTATTTCGTTCATTTCATTCATTTAATACGCGAAATTGGAATCTTTTTCGTTTTATTTCTTTTCTTCAATCATTGATAAGAACTAAAAAGTCAAGTTTAATTCAAATTAATCGCTCTGACTTACTGTTTTTACGTATATTATAAGTAAAAAAGCCGTAGGAACTAGAATGAACAGTGCAGTAGCAATAAATGCAAGAATATTGACTTCCATAATTTCATCGTTTCATTTTTCTTTAATTGGCAATAACTCGGGATTTAATCCCATAGAGATGATAAATCTTTCGTCTGTAAATTCAATGGGATGAATTACGTCTCGATGTAATCGAATCGGATCAATATCATGAATAACAATATTCAATATCATGAATAACAATATTCAATATCATGAATAACAATATCTGGGCTATCAAATCGATTCATCGTCAAGAATTGAATAGTATAACATAGGAAGATCTTTTATCCATACCGACTTCAAAGGTTGATTCCTGATCCAATCAAAAATTCCTTTAAATTAATTTGAATTTCAAATTTCAATTTTGATTTATCATTCTTTTCCATTCTTTTTTTCTATAACTTACCGCCTTCCTTGTACAATCATCTGATCCTTGTACAATCATCTGATGAAGTATCATCTAACCGCCTTTACACTTACCTTACCGTTGATTTTAACCAAACCCAAACAAACAATCGAATCGAAATGAAAAAAAAAAGAGGGATCCAGTTGGGAATGAAATTCTGCTATTTGTACTCCCTTTCACAGAAAAATGGAGAGACGAATTGATGTATTTTTTTATTGGATTTGGATCCGTCGGGACTGACGGGACTCGAACCCGCAGCTTCCGCCTTGACAGGGCGGTGCTCTGACCAATTGAACTACAATCCCAGGGAAATAACATACTAAAAAAAAGTGTACAGTATACCTATTCTTAATGATTTCATTCAAACCCTTTCGATTTAGCGATTTAGATTTTCGATTAGAATTGTCATGTTGGAACAGAGAAGCGAGTGATATATTGATATCCATATGGATATGCACTTTAGCGAAAGCGGCGTGGATTACTAATAATCTTTTCGTTATTGCCAAATCAATTGGATAATCAATCTTTCAATGAAAAAGTTCGTTTTTCTTTATTTTACTCTTGTCCTTAGCCTTTACACTTACCGATCCTGATATGAATCTAGATCATTAGAAAAATCAGAATTTGTTGGAAAAAAAAAAATAAATTAAATAGAGTAACTAAATAGTGGTAGAGATATATCAAAAAATTTTACTTTTTTCCTATTGGGATCGAGCATTTCGGGAAAACAACAAATGGGTTATATCATTTCATGGCGGATCGACGAATTATTGGGCCGAGCTGGATTTGAACCAGCGTAGACATATTGCCAACGAATTTACAGTCCGTCCCCATTAACCGCTCGGGCATCGACCCAGGAAGAATCAATTTCATGCTTATTGATAGTCCATGATCAACTTCCTTTCATAGTACCCTACCCCCAGGGGAAGTCGAATCCCCGCTGCCTCCTTGAAAGAGAGATGTCCTGAACCACTAGACGATGGGGGCATACTTGCCCGACCGCCATCATACTATGCTCATAGTATGAATAGTTTTTTGAAATTGTCAATATACAATATAATAGAATGGGAATGGTATGACTCAATACAAAGGATAGCACTTTTCGGTGAGTAATTGGTCTACCAGAAAGGGGGATTAAACCCCATTCTTACGCTTTCATTCATCGATTTACTCATTGTTAAGATTAGGCGGGCATATGTCTACCTCACACTAAGACAGGAAATTCAAATAAAAAAAACGATAAGTTATTGAATTTTTTCTCTAAATTTTTTTTGGTTCAGAGGACAGGCCGAATCTCTTTATCAACGATTGCTTCGATAAAATATTTCGGAGCTATGTTGAATTGGTAGGTACATGTATCAATCAAATGAATTTCGTTATAATGGAAAATAATGGAAAAAAATTAGGGTCGGCCGGTCTGGAAACAATTCATTGCATTGATATTTATCAACTCGAATATGAATAAACTTTTTTTTACCTACACTTACTAGTATATTCTATACTCACTAGGTAAATCAAATTGAGCGTTCCTGAATGAACCACTATGCGTCTAAGATATATCTATTACATAGATTATAACGTATAAACGTATAAGATATGTCTATAGACATATAACATATAATAAGTCTATACGCTAAACTCATAGTAACTAGCGAGCGGCTTATTCAGGGGTTGAAGTAAATGGGCCCTTTTAACTCAGTGGTAGAGTAACGCCATGGTAAGGCGTAAGTCATCGGTTCAAATCCGATAAGGGGCTTTGGTTTTTTCATAAAACTCCAACGGCAGTATTCATATTTATAGAGATATTGTTGCCATTTGTAATAAAAAAGTAACAAACCATAAAATGTAATTGTAATATAATTAATTTTTATATTGAAATTATATTAAATACTAATGAAGTCTAGTAATTATAGTTATAAAGTTGAACATTTGTTATTATGTTTATTATATTGTTATAAATATTATAATGATAAGTTTATAATGAATAATGCTAAGTTGTCTACTTGAATCTCCAAATATTCCTATTACTTTGTTCTATTATTCCAATCAAATCAATTAGAAATCAACAAAAGAAAAAGTAAGTGGACCTAACCCATTGAATCATAACTATATCCACTATTCTGATATTAAAATTCGATTAGAGATAAAATTGGAACAGTGGATCTTTTTTTTTTCATTTTCATATTTCTTTGGACTACGCGGGAATCTGTCGATATTTCCGATTAAATCTTCTTGTTTCTAGATGTTGTATAGGAATGCCATTCCATTCCCTTACTTTACTAGCGAAAGATTTATTCCAAGCACAACATACATAAGAGGCGTTTAAAATACCTTTCTTTGATTCCAGCACACAAGACAAGATCACTGTCTATTTTATTATATATATTTCATAATTTATAATATCTATTTTAGATACTTAGATAGATATCTATCAGATCTTGGTTTCATGTAACAAATATTTCCATCCATATGGATACATACAATATTTTTGTTCCGATAATGGGATGGAAAATGGATGTAAGAAAGAGACTTTTATTTATAGTCTCCTATTATTAAAATTAAATTCAATACCCTATTAATTTAATTAAATATAAATAATAGAATAAAATAAATAGAATAGGAAGTTTAGTTTATTAAAAG